AATTAATTTAATAGAAAAATTTAAAATAACGATCTGGTTAAAATTGGTATAAATATAATAAATAAATTTATTTAAAATTCATTTAAAATTTATTCATTAATATTAAATTAATTTATAAATAATTTAATAATTATTAAATAATAGATTTAAATTTTAATTAATTAAATAAAAATTTCAATATTTATTAATTAAAATATTTATTAATTTAATATTTATATAATTTATATTAATATTAAATTAATAAATATTTTAATTAATAAATAAATAATAATTTATAAATTATTTAATAATTATTAATAAGAATTATAATTTAAATTAAATAATTAAATATTTAAGCATATAGTTAATTAAAATATTAATATTATTTAAATAAAAATAAAAATTTATTAATTAAATATAAAATATCTATAAATTTAATAATTATTTTAAAATATATGAATAATAAATTTATAAATTATTTAATAATTATTAAATAATAAATTTAAATTTTAATTAATTAAATAAAATTTTAATATTTATTAATTATAATATTTATTAATTTAATATTTATATAATTAATTTATATTTCAATTAAATATTTAATTATACAATTGATTAAAATATTAATATTATTTTAATATAAAATTAAATTCATTCAAGATTAAATTATAACATCAAAAAAAAAAAAACTAAAATTAATTTAATTAAAAATTATTTCTGGTTTAATATTTATTAAATGTTTAAATTATATATAAATTTTATTTTAAAACAGTTTAATTTTTTAAAAAAAATTAATTTTAAATTTTATATAATAATTAATTTTAAAATTTATCTTAAAAAAATTTAAATTTAGTAATATTAATTTATTTTTAATAAAAATTGTGCCAGCAATTGCGGTTAAACAATTAATAAAAATAAATATAAATTTAATTTTTAAAAAAATTTATTTAAAAAATATAAAATTTAAATTTAAATTAATTAGGTAAAATTTAATAATTTAAAATATAATTTAAAAATATTTAATTTTAGAAAAAATTTATATTTAAACTAGGATTAGATACCCTATTATAATAATTGATTATTTAAAAAAATTTAAATTAAATTAGTAAAATTTATAATTTGAAATTTAAAGAATTTGACGGTATTTAAATCAATTTAGAGGAATTTGTTTAATAATTGATAATCCACAATATAATTTACTTATTTTAAATTTGTATATCGTTGTTATAAAAATATTTTTTAATAATTAAATAATATTTTAAAATTTAAATTTAAATTTATATCAAATCAAGATACAGTTAATAAATAAGATTTAAAATGAATTACAATAATTATAATAACTTATAATAATTTTTTTGAAAAATTTATTATTAAATTGGATTTAAATGTAATTAATTAAATAATTTTTGTTAATGATTAATGTTTTTAAATAAGTACATATTGCCCGTCACTCTTGTTAGTAGAAATTTGTCTATAGTCGAGATAAGTCGTAACATAGTAGAAGTATTGGAAAATGTTTCTAGAATTAAAAAATAGACTTAATCAAATTAAAACTAAAATTTATAGTGTTTTATTTACAATAAAATTTTGATTAAGATAAATAATCTAATTTGATATTTATTGGTTAAATTAAATTTATAATTGAATTAAAAATTACTTGTTAATTAAAATAATATTAATTAGGGTGTTAAATTTGAGTAAAAGATAAGAAAAAATATTTGAATTTATAGATTATTAGTAAAGTAATTGAATTTTTAAAATTTATAAAAAATTTAATATTATGAGAAGTAAATTTAATTAATTGTATCTTGGGTATCAGAGTTTAATAATTTAAATTAAAAATTATTTATATTTCTCGAAAAAATTTAAGAGATAAAAATTAAATATTTGTTAATGTGAAAAAATTATAAATAATTAATTTTTAGAAATGAAAAGTTATTCGTTTATTTATATATCTAGTTTTAAAAGAAATAAATTGAATTTAGTTTATTAATTCTTTATAATTATTAAATTAATTAATAATTTTTATTTTGATGTAATATTTTTATATATGGGGGGTTAAGCTTTTGTATAGATTTTTATATTAATTTGAATTAATAAAATAAAATTATAGAATTAAAATTTTTTTTTATTTAAATATATTAATTTATTATTTATTTATATATTTTAATATTTAATTTAAAATTAATTATTTATTTTAAGGTTTATATAAATTATTTATTATTAAGTAATAATGTTTAAATTAGTATAATTAATATAAAATTTAATTTTAAAATTAAAAATTTAAATTAATTAATTAGGCAAAATTTAAATTATTTAATAAAAATTTGGTTATTTCACATGTTTAACAAAAACATGTCTTTTAGTTGATAAATTTAAAGTCAAATCTGCCCACTGAAATATTTTTTAAAGGGCTGCAGAATTTAAACTGTACAAAGGTAGCATAATAAATTGTTTTTTAATTGAAAACTAGAATGAATGATTTCATGAAAATAAAACTTTATTTATATAAAAATTAAAATTTATTTTTTTTGTTAAAAAACAAAAATATTTTAAAAAGACGAGAAGACCCTTTAGATTTTTATTTTACTTAATTTATAATTGATTTAATTATATAAATGTATTTAATTATTTAAATTATATAAAATTTGATTGGGGTGATTAATAAATTTAAAAACTTTAATTTTTTAATATAAAAAATTTAATTTAAAAGAAAAAAATTTTATTTAATAATAAAAGTATATATGGAAATAATTTTATGGATTAAAAGATTAAATTACCTAAGGGATAACAGCGTAATTTAAATTTTTAGTTCGTATAGAAATTTGAGATTGCGACCTCGATGTTGGATTAAGATTAATTTAAAATGTAGAAGTTTTAAAATTTAGTCTGTTCGACTATTAAAATCTTACATGATCTGAGTTCAAACCGGTGTGAGCCAGGTTGGTTTCTATCTTTTATTGTAAATAAACCTTTTAGTACGAAAGGATTGAAGGTTTAAAATAAAAAATTTTAATTAATAATGAGTTTCATTAATTTAATTTTTAAAATATTAATTTTTAAAATTATTTTGGCAGAATTTTATGCAGTGAATTTAGAATTCATTTATATATAAATTTAATTATATAAATAATAAATTCAATTTAGAGATTTTTTTTTATTAATTTTAAATATATTAATTTTAATAGTTGGTGTGTTGATTGGGGTAGCTTTTTTGACTTTATTAGAACGTAAGGTTTTAGGATACATTCAATTTCGTAAAGGTCCTAATAAATTAGGGGTTGTTGGTTTAGTTCAGCCTTTTAGAGATGCAATTAAGTTATTTAGTAAAGAGTATTATTTACCTGAAAAATCAAATTTTTTTTATTTTTTAATTTCTCCAATTTTTAGGTTATTTTTATCTCTTTTTATTTGGATAATTTTTCCTTATTTGGAGGGTTTGAATTATCTAAATTTAAGATTTATATTGTTTTTAAGATTACTAGGGGTTGGAGTTTATTTAATTATAATAAATGGATGATCATCTAATTCTAATTATGCTTTATTAGGTTCGATACGAGCAATTGTTCAGACTTTATCTTATGAAATTTCTTTGATTTTTTTATTTTTATGTTTGATTTTAATAGTTTTAAGGTTTAATTTAATAGATTTTATTTTATATCAAAAATTTTTAATAATATTTTTTTATATAATACCTATTAGAATGTGTATTTTTGTAACTTTATTGGCCGAATGTAATCGGACACCTTTTGATTTTTCGGAGGGAGAAAGAGAGTTAGTTTCCGGGTTTAATATTGAATATGGGGGGAGAGAATTTGCTTTAATTTTTTTAGCTGAATATTCAATAATTTTATTTATAAGAATAATTTTTGTTTTATTTTTTTTGGTTAGAGGGGGGGGGTTGTTTTATAGTTTTTTTTTAAAAATTAGGTTTATTAGATTTTGCTTTATTTGAGTTCGGGGGACTCTTCCTCGATTTCGATATGATAAATTAATGTATTTAACGTGAAAAATTTTTCTTCCTGTAGCTTTAAATTGGTTTTGTTTAATAGTTTGTTTATTTATTAGGATAAGTTAAATTAAAAATATATTCTTGCAATTAATAATTTAATTAGAATAATAATTTTGGAGATTATAAGTATAAGTTTTTTATTTAATTGAGATTATTAATAGAGAAGAAGTTGGAATAATTTTAATTTATTTTTTGTTTTAAAAATTGTTAGTATATAAAATTTTATTAAAATTAATTTTTTGGGGGTGATTATACTTTAATGTTAGTTTAAAATTTTTATTTTTTGAACATTTTTTTTTAAAAAAAAAAATTTTTTTTTAGGTGGGGGTAATTTAGCTGTTAGATTAAAAAAAATTTTTTAATTCTTAAACAGTGTTTTACCTTTTAAGAAAAAAAAATTGTAAAAATTTTTAATTTTTTATGTATAGATATACACAAAAAATTAAAATTTTATTAAAATTAATTTTTTGGGGGTGATTATACTTTAATGTTAGTTTAAAATTTTTATTTTTTGAACATTTTTTTTTAAAAAAAAAAATTTTTTTTTAGGTGGGGGTAATTTAGCTGTTAGATTAAAAAAAATTTTTTAATTCTTAAACAGTGTTTTACCTTTTAAGAAAAAAAAATTGTAAAAATTTTTAATTTTTTATGTATAGATATACACAAAAAATTAAAATTTTATTAAAATTAATTTTTTGGGGGTGATTATACTTTAATGTTAGTTTAAAATTTTTATTTTTTGAACATTTTTTTTTAAAAAAAAAAATTTTTTTTTAGGTGGGGGTAATTTAGCTGTTAGATTAAAAAAAATTTTTTAATTCTTAAACAGTGTTTTACCTTTTAAGAAAAAAAAATTGTAAAAATTTTTAATTTTTTATGTATAGATATACACAAAAAATTAAAATTTTATTAAAATTAATTTTTTGGGGGTGATTATACTTTAATGTTAGTTTAAAATTTTTATTTTTTGAACATTTTTTTTTAAAAAAAAAAATTTTTTTTTAGGTGGGGGTAATTTAGCTGTTAGATTAAAAAAAATTTTTTAATTCTTAAACAGTGTTTTACCTTTTAAGAAAAAAAAATTGTAAAAATTTTTAATTTTTTATGTATAGATATACACAAAAAATTAAAATTTTATTAAAATTAATTTTTTGGGGGTGATTATACTTTAATGTTAGTTTAAAATTTTTATTTTTTGAACATTTTTTTTTAAAAAAAAAATTTTTTTTTAGGTGGGGGTAATTTAGCTGTTAGATTAAAAAAAATTTTTTAATTCTTAAACAGTGTTTTACCTTTTAAGAAAAAAAAATTGTAAAAATTTTTAATTTTTTATGTATAGATAATTAAAATTTTATTAAAATTAATTTTTTGGGGGTGATATTACTTTAATGTTAGTTTAAAATTTTTATTTTTTAAATATTGAAACTTTAAAATGATATTTTATTATTTTTTTGTTAATAAATTTATAATTAAAATTAATAGAAATTAAAATTTCTTTCTTAAGTTTTCAAAACAAAAGCTTTAATCAAGCTCATTAATTAATTAGTTAACGATTTTCAAAATGATCTAATTAATGGGTTTAATAAATAAAATCTAAAATATAAAACGGTAAAAATTTGGCCGATATTTACGAAGGGGAATTCAATAGGTTTGGCTCCAATTCAAGTCAGAATTAAAAATATTATAAAAAAAAATCAAAATAAGATTTTATTAAAAAAAAAAAATTGATTACCTTGAATAGTTTTATTAAAAATAAAAGGCATAATAAATAAAATTAAAATAGATATTAATAAAGCAATAACTCCCCCTAATTTTCTTGGAATTGAACGGAGGATGGAATAAGCGAATAAAAAATATCACTCTGGTTGAATGTGAGGGGGGGTAGACAAGGGATTAGCTAGTATAAAATTGTCTGGATCTATTAAGTTAAATGGATATATTAAAGAGAATATAATTAATAAAAAAATTATAAACATCATTCCTAAAAGGTCCTTCAAAGTGAATAATGGGTGAAAAGGGATTTTATCCAGGTTTTTATTAATTATTAGAGGGTTATTTGAGCCAGTTTCATGTAAAAAAAAAATATGAATGATTACTATAACTGCAATAACTATGGGTAGAATAAAATGGAGAGAAAAAAATCGATTTAAAGTAACATTATTAATAGTAAATCCTCTTCAAATTCATTGAACTAAGTCTGTTCCAATATAAGGAATAGCAGATATTAAATTAGTAATAACTGTAGCTCCTCAGAATGATATTTGTCCTCAGGGAAGAACATAGCCTAAAAAAGCAGTACCCATAGTTACTAGTAAAATTATAATACCAATTCTTCACGTATGGATAAAGTTATACGATTCAAAATAAATATTTCGTCCGATATGTAGATAAAGACAGATAAAGAATATAGAAGCCCCATTAGCGTGAATAATTCGGTATAATCAACCAAATTCTACATTTCGATTAATGTTGATGATTCTTTCAAATGCTAAATTAATATTTGGACAATAGTGTATCGATAGTAATAAGCCTGTAATAATTTGAATTATTAAACAAATTCCCAATAAAGAGCCGAAATTTCATCAAAAGGTAATATTGGAGGGAGTTGGAAGTTTGACTAAAGAATTATTTAGAATATTTAAAATTATATTTTTTTTTCTTATTTTCATTAGTAATTATGTCTTTAATATTCGTAAGGGTCCTTTATTAGAGTTTGTAAATATAGAAACTATTAGTAGAAGAATAAATAAATAAATAATTAAAATAATTGTAATTTTATATGTAAAATTATTATAAATTTTGGATATTCTAAATACTTCTCTAGAAAAAAAAAAATTTGAATTATTTAAATTTATTAAATTTAAGTTAAATCATTTTATATGAATGGTGAAAATTAATATAATAAAGAAGGTTAATATGAAATAAATTAATAAATTAATGTTAAATTGAATAATTTTATTAGAGGCAATTGAACATATATACATGAACAGAATTAAAAGGCCCCCCAATATAATTAAGTAAAGAATATATGATAGTCAATAATAATTTAAGTTAAAATTAATTATTAATCTAATGATTAAAGTTTGAGAGAGAATTAAAAGTCCCATATTTAATGGATTTTTGACAAAATATATTAATGTTGTTAAAGTAAAAAAAAGAGTAAAAAGAAAAATTTTTATAATATTATATAATTATTATATGTTTAAATAAATATATAAAGTTTTTAAAGAAAAATTCTTAAAGCTGATTTACAAGATCAGTATTTTTGATTAAATTATAAAAACAAATGATTGAATTAAAGGGATTTTTAATATTAATATTTTTTATAGTAAATTTTATATTTATTATTAAACGTAAACATCTTTTGAATATATTATTAGTTTTAGAAATATTAATATTAATGTTATTTTTAATAGTTATCTTATTATTAATTCATATTTTAAATGAATTTTATTTTTTAATAATATTTATAGTATTTATAGTTTGTGAGGGAGTATTAGGGTTGACTATTTTAGTAATGTTAATTCGCAATGTGGGTAGAGATTATTTTCATGTGTTTAATTTATTAAAATGTTAAAATTTATTTTTATATTATTTTTTTTTTTTTTTTTGGAATGATGAATAGTATATTTATCAATGTTGTTAATATTTATATTTATGTATATTAGATCCATTAATTTATTTTATTTTAGAAATTTAATAAATTTTTTAGGTATAGATATCTTAAGATTTTCAATAGTGTTATTAACCTTATGAATTTGTAGATTGATTATCATATCAAGATTTATGTTATTAAAAGAAAAAAAATTTTCCTTTTTATTTTTAATTAATTTAATTGTCTTAGTTATTTGCTTAATTTTAGCTTTTTTTTCTTTAAATATTTTTTATTTTTATTTGTATTTTGAAAGAAGAATTCTGCCTGTATTATTTATGATTGTGGGGTGGGGGTACCAGCCTGAACGTATTCAAGCGGGAATTTATTTAATTTTTTATACTTTATTTGTTTCTTTACCTTTATTATTGGGGATTTTTTTAACTTATTATTCTTTAAATTCTTTTAGTTTAATTATATTTAAGGAAATGGGGAGATTGGTTTTATATTTTTTGATAATTTTGGCTTTTTTAGTAAAAATACCTATATTTATTGTGCATTTATGATTGCCTAAGGCCCATGTGGAAGGGCCAGTTTCTAGGTCTATAATTTTAGCTGGAATTATATTAAAATTAGGAGGTTATGGTTTAATACGGATTTTAAAATTAATATCAATTGTGTCTGTAAAATTAAATTTTATTTGGGTTATCTTATCTTTAATAGGAGGTATGTTTATTAGTCTTATATGTCTTCATTTAATTGATATAAAAATATTAGTAGCTTATTCTTCAGTAGTTCATATATCTTTAGTAGTGGGGGGGATTATATCTTTAAATTATTATGGTTTTATAGGGAGGTTAATTTTAATAGTTGGCCATGGTTTATGTTCTTCGGGTTTATTTGTTTTAATTAATTTAATATATGAGCGATTAGGAAGTCGGAGATTGTTGATTAATAAGGGGTTATTGAATTTAATACCAAATTTATCATTATGATGATTTTTATTATTAAGGTCAAATATAGCGGCTCCTCCCTCATTAAATTTATTTGGGGAAATTTCTTTATTTATTAGAATTATTTCTTGATCATCAATTTCTATAATAATTTTAATTATAATTTCTTTTTTTAGAGCCGCGTATAGTTTATATTTATTTTCTTTTAGTCAACATGGAAAAGTTTTTAAGGGTATATTTAATTTAAAAAGAATTTTAATACGGGAGTATTTATTATTATTGGCCCATTGGATGCCTTTAAATTTATTAATTTTTAAGGTTGATTATTTTTTTATTTGAAATTAAATTTTATTTAAATAATTTAAAAAAAATATTGATTTGTGGAGTCAAAAATGTTTGTTTATAAACTTTAAATAATCATAAAAAAAAATAAAATTTTGGAAATAAGAGTGTTAATTATAATAATTTTTAGTTTATTAGGCATAATTTTAAGATTATATTTAATTTATTCTGGTATGAATTTATTTATGGAAGTAGAATTAATTTCTTTAAATTCAAGAATATATGTTTTAATATTTTATATTGATTGAATATCAAGAGTATTTTTATTTATTGTCTCTACTATTTCTTCAGTAGTGATTTTTTATAGGAAAAGTTATATGACTGGAGAAGTTAATTTAAGACGTTTTATTATTTTAATTTTATTATTTGTTTCTTCAATAATTTTAATAATTTTCAGGTTGAACTTAATTTCAATTCTTTTAGGCTGAGATGGGTTAGGATTAGTTTCTTATTGTTTAGTAATTTTTTATCAAAATGTAAAATCATTTAATTCAGGAATGTTAACAGTTTTAAGAAATCGAATTGGAGATGTGATATTATTAATATCTATTTCTTGGATAATTAATTTTGGGAGGTGGAATTTTATAACTATTTTATATATAAAGGAAATTAGGGGGGTTGTAAATGTTATTTTAATTATAGTAGTCTTAGCCGCTATAACTAAAAGAGCCCAAATTCCTTTTTCTGCATGGTTGCCTGCTGCAATAGCAGCACCTACTCCTGTGTCTTCTTTAGTCCATTCTTCAACTTTAGTGACTGCGGGGGTATATTTAATAATTCGGTTTAATGAAATTTTGATAATAACTTTTATAAATGAATTTCTTTTGCTTATATCAAGTTTAACTATATTAATAGCTGGATTATCAGCTAATTTTGAATTTGATTTAAAAAAGATTATTGCATTATCTACTTTAAGTCAACTTGGATTAATAATAAGAATTTTATGTTTGGGGTTTAGTAACATGGCTTTTTTCCATCTTTCTACTCATGCTATATTTAAGGCTTTATTATTTATATGTGCGGGATTATTAATTCATAATTTAAATAATAATCAAGATGTGCGATTTATAGGTAGATTGGGGTATTTTATACCTTTAGTTTCGATTAATTTTAATATTTCTAATTTAGCTTTATGTGGGGTTCCTTTTATAGCAGGATTTTATTCTAAGGATTTGATTTTAGAGATACTATTATTTTCTAATTTTAATATAATTATTTTTTTTTTTTTTTTTTTTTCTACTGGGTTAACAGTTAGATATACCGTTCGTTTATTATATTTTAGGATAATAGGGGAGATTAAATTTAATAAAATTTTTAGTTTTATGGATAAAGATTTAATTATAATTAAAAGTATGTTGATTTTATTATTAATATCCATTTTTAGAGGAAGAATTTTGAATTGGTTAATTATGCCTTTTTTTTATATAATTTTTATTAGATTTATTTTTAAGATAATGGTTTTTATTTTTATTTTTGGGGGTATTTTATTTGGGGGATTTATTTCTATATTAAATTATGTTAGTGGAATTTTATTTATAAATAAATTATTTTATTGGGGGGGAAATATGTGATTTATTACTAATATTTCTGTTTATGGATTAAATATATTTATATTAAATTTAAGTTTAAAATTTGATAAGATTTTAGATTTGGGAATTTTTGAGGAATTAGGAGGGATGAATTTATATAATAAATTTATTTTATTTAGTAAAATGAATTATTATCTGTATTTTAATTCAATTAAATTATTTATTTTTTTTTTTTTTTTTATATATATATTTATTATTATATTTTATTTAAATAACTTAATATTAGAGTGTTATATTGAAGATATAAAAGTGATTATTTTAATCTTTAAATAATTTTAAAATTATAAATTTATAGAAAAATAATTTTTCAGTGAAAATGAAATGTTTTTTTTTAAACTATTATAATTTATTTTAGTTAAATAGAAATATAAATGAAAGATTCACTTGAATTTAAATTAGAAGTTTAAATTTTAAAATATTTCTTTAATTGGAAAAATATTTTCTTTGTAGTTATTAACAGTAACTAACCTCATTATTGGTTTCAATTAAAAATAAGGGAATGATATCCTATTTTTAAGTCGAAATTAAATTTAATTATTATTAATTCTTATTTAAGATTAATTGAAGTTGAATCAATTTATATTAATTGCAATTTAATAATTTTAATTAAATTATAATCCTAGATTAATTAGAATTTTCAGTTTAATAATGATTGACTTCATTCATAAAAAATTCCTATGATTAGGATAATTAAAATTGAGATTATTGTATAAAATCAAATTATTTTATTAATTAATTTTATAATGATAATTATAGGTAAAATGATTGAAATTTCTACATCAAAGACTAAAAAAATAATAGTGATTATAAAAAATTGAAGGGAGAAAGGTAATCGAGATGAAGTTTTCGGATCAAATCCGCATTCGAAGGGGGATAATTTTTCTCGATCATTTTTTTTTTTTTTTGAAATTAACATAGAAAGTAAAATTAAAATTATTGAGATAAATAAAATAATAATTGCTATGATTGTTAAATTTATAATTATTTATATTATTGATTTATAAACTTTTTAATTGGAAGTTAAATATACTTAATATATTATATAAATTAATTATTTCATCAGTATATAAATGTAAATAAAAAAATTCATACTACATCAACGAAATGTCAGTATCAAGAAGCAGCTTCAAATCCAAAGTGATGATTTATTGAGAAATGATTATTATTTAGGCGATACAAACAAACAGTTAAAAATATTGTACCAATTAATACGTGGAGTCCGTGGAAGCCTGTAGCTACGAAAAATGTTGCTCCGAAAATTCTATCGGCAATGGAGAAGGGGGCCTGGATATATTCGTATAATTGAATTATAGAAAAATAAATTCCTAAAATAATTGTAATTAATAATCTTTGGGAACTTTCCTTAAATTTATTTTCTAAAATACTTTGATGACTTCAAGTTACTGAAATACCTGAAATTAGTAAAATTAAAGTATTTAAAAGAGGAATGTGAAATGGGTTGAATATTTGTAAATTTAAAGGAGGTCATATTCTTCCTAATTCTATATTAGGAGATAATCTTCTATGAAAAAATCTTCAAAAGAATGAGAGAAAAAAAAAGACTTCTGAAGTAATAAATAAGATTATTCCTCATCGTATATTTATGTTTACTTGAATTGTGTGGAGGCCTTGAAAAGTTCTTTCTCGCGACACATCACGTCATCATTGAATTATAGTAATTGAAATAATTATTAGGCCGATTATTATTAAATAATTTAATCTAAATTCTTTGAATCATTTAATTAATCCTATTATTATGATTATTGTACCGAAAGCGCTAATTAAAGGTCAAGGTCTAAAGTTTACTAAATGGAAGGGATGATTTGAGTGATTTATCATTAGTTAAATTAATGAATTTCAGATATATATAAAGTAGATAAAATTGTAAAAACATATGTTTGAATAACTCTTACGGAAATTTCTAGAATTAATAATAAAATTTCTATAAAAATTAGAATTAAAATTAAAAATTGGGAGATTAAAGGTCCGTTAGATGAAAGAAGAGTAATTAATAAGTGACCTGCAATTATATTAGCAGTGAGGCGGACAGCTAAAGTTCCAGGTCGAATTATATTTCTAATTGTTTCAATTAATACTATAAAGGGTATTAAAATAGGGGGTGTTCCATTGGGAATTAAATGGGAAAATATATTTTGAGTTTTATTTAGTCACCCAAAAAATATTAAAGTTAGTCAAATTGGGAGAGAAAAGGCTAAATTAAAAATTAAATGTCTAGTTGAGGTGAAAATATAGGGGAATAAACCTAAAAAATTATTAAAAAATATTATAAAAAAAATTGAAATAAAAAAAATGGGCGATCCCTTGAATGATCTAGATTTAAGTAAGTTATTAATCTCATTCTTTAGGAATTTAAAAATAATTATAAATAAAAATAAATATCGATTAGGAAATAGCCAAAAATTTAGAGGAAAAAAAAAGATAAATAATATTGATCTTAATCAATTTAAATTTATATTGAAAATTGAGGATGAGGGGTCAAAGGTAGAAAATAAATTATTTATCATATTCAAAAATTTAAATTTTTATTGTTAAAATTTTTGTTAAAAAATTTTAGATTTGTTTTATTAAAAGGATAAAAAGTTTTATTGAAATAAATTAAATTAAAAATAAAAAAAAATAAAATTATAAAAAATATTATTAAAAAAAGTCAATTTAGAGGTATTATTTGAGGAATTAAAGAATATATATTATATATATATAATTTAAATTTGACATATTTAAGTTATTGATTAACTAATTCTTTATATTTTCATTAGAAATAGTTGCTAATTATTATGATACGGTTTAAGAGACCAATACTTGCTTTAAGTTATCTAATGAATTAAAAATTTTTAATTCATTTTAAGAAAAAATTTAAATTAATACTTTCAATACAAATAGGTATGAATCTATGATTAGTCCCGCAGATTTCAGAGCATTGTCCGTAGAATAATCCTGGGCGATTAATTAAAAAATTTAATTGATTTAATCGTCCGGGGATAGCATCAGTTTTTACCCCTAAAGATGGGATTGTTCAAGCATGAATTGTGTCTAATGAAGAAATTAAAGAGCGGATTTGGATATTTATAGGAATAATAATTCGATTATCTACATCCAATAATCGGAAATTATTAGATAGATTGGATTTAGAGGGAATTATAAAAGAATCAAATTCAATATTTTTAAAATCGGTATATTCATAGGATCAATATCATTGATGTCCTATAATTTTTAAAGTTAAATTAGGATTGTTAGTTTCATCTATTAAATATAATATATGAAGAGAAGGAAAAGCGATTATTAAAAGGAAAAATCTAGGAATAATAGTTCAAATAAATTCAATATTTTGATTTTCTAAAAGGTTAAAATTATAAAATTTATTCTTTATATTAATGATAATTATATATAGGACATAATTAGAAATTAAGAAAATGATTATTATTGAGTTATCATGGAAAAATAATAAATGTTCTATTAGAGGGGATCTTCTGTTTTGGAGATTTAAATTAGATCAGGTAGCTATTTCTAAAAAAAGATTAAAATCTTTATAGATGAAGCTTAAATTCATTACATTAATTCTGTCATATTAGAAATTTAAGTAAATTTTAGGTAATTCATTAAATCTGTGTTCTAATGGAGGAGTTTTTTGAATTCATTCAATTGAAAAATTTATATTAGTAGCAAAGATTATATATTTTTTATTAATTATTCTTTCTCAGATTAAAAAGATTAAAATTATAATTCTAATGAGAGAAATTATTGATCCTAATGAAGAGACAATATTTCATGATAGGTATGAATCGGGGTAATCTGAATATCGTCGAGGTATTCCTGCTAATCCTAAAAAATGTTGGGGGAAAAAGGTTAAGTTTACCCCAATAAATATAGTAATAAATTGAATTTTTAAGTAAAAATTATTTAATGTTAAACCAGTGAATAATGAATATCAATTTAAAAATCCGGCTATGATTGCAAATACTGCTCCTATAGATAGAACGTAATGGAAGTGGGCTACTACATAATAAGTATCGTGGAGAGAAATATCAATTGATGAGTTGGATAAAATAATCCCTGTTAATCCTCCGATAGTAAATAAGAAGATAAATCCGATAGTTCAATTTAAAGAGGGATTTAATTTAATTAAAGCTCCATTTAAATTAGCTAATCACCTAAAAATTTTAATTCCTGTAGGAATAGCAATAATTATTGTAATTGATGTATAATAAGCTCGTGTATCTACATCTATACCTACGGTAAACATATGATGACCTCATACAACAAATCCTAATAGACCAATAGAAATTATAGCATAAATTATACTTAATCTTCCAAATGATTCCTTTTTTCTTCTTTCTTGAGTAGTAATTTGAGAAATAATTCCAAATCCGGGTAAAATTAGAATGTAGACTTCGGGATGACCAAAAAATCAAAATAAATGTTGATATAAAATTGGATCTCCCCCACCTGCTGGATCGAAAAAAGAAGTATTTAGATTTCGGTCAGTTAATAATATAGTAATAGCTCCTGCTAAAACGGGGAGGGATAATAAAAGAAGTACAGCTGTAATTAGAATTGATCAAACAAATAGGGGAATTAATTCATAGTTTAAATTTTTAAATTTTATATTTATAATAGTTGAAATAAAGTTAATGGCCCCTAAAATTGATGAAATTCCTGCTATATGTAAAGAAAAAATAGTTAAGTCAACTGATCTACCGGCATGTGAAAGGTTAGAAGAGAGAGGTGGGTAAACAGTTCAACCTGTTCCTGCGCCTGAATTTGTTAGTCTTCTTATTATTAAGAAAATTAAAGAAGGGGGGAGAAATCAAAATCTGAGATTATTTATTCGGGGAAAGGCCATATCTGGAGAACCTAATATTAATGGAACAAGTCAATTTCCAAATCCCCCAATTATGATGGGTATTACTATAAAGAAAATTATAATAAAAGCGTGAGAAGTTACTACTACATTATAAATTTGATCATTTCCGATAAATCTACCTGGAGTGGATAATTCTATTCGAATAATAAATCTGAGAGAGGATCCTACTAATCCTGATCAAATACCAAATATAAAATATAAGGTTCCAATATCTTTATGATTTGTAGAAAATAGTCATTTTTTCATTTGTAATTAAATTGTAGTAATATGGCTGAATTTTAAGCGATAAATTGTAAATTTATAAATAAATTGAATAAATTTTATTACTGAAAATCTTAGTTTTATATTCTATTTTAAGAAATTAAGTTGCAAACTTAAGAAAATAAATTTGTTTATTAAGACTTAGAAAATTTTTTCTAAATTTAATTTTGAAAATTAAAAGTTTTTTTAACTTAAAATCTTTTAATAAATTAATATTAGTATTCTTGAAAAAATTAAACCAAAGATTGAAAAATAGGATAATCTTATAATTAATAGATTAGGCTTGATGTAAAAAGATCATTTATTTTCAAATTTTTGGAAAACTAAAAATGGATATATTAATTGAATGTAATAAAACAGGTTAATTAATGATGAAAGAATTATAATTAAAACAATTACGTTATAAGTTTGAATCATATAGATTGAAATAATTCATTTAGAAATAAATCCTATAAAAGGGGGAAGTCCACCTAATGATAATAAATTTAGAAAAATAATTATTATTAAAAATTTATTAGTTTTAATTAAATATAATTGATTTAAAAAAAATAAATTTAAGCTTGAAAATAAAGAAGTTAAATTAAAAAGGATTAACATATAAACTAAAAAAAAAAAAAAGAAAAGATTTTCTCTAATTATTATCGATCTAAATATTCATCTGAAATTGTAAATAGAAGAATAAATTATAATTTTTTGAATATTTAATTGATTTAATCCTCCTAGAGATCCGAATAGACAATTTAAAATAATTACAATAATTAATAATTTAAAATTTAAATAATAAGAGATTAAAATTATTGGTGGGATTTTTTGAAGGGTTAATAGAATGAAAGTGTTATTTCACGAAATACCTTCAATAATAGAAACTATTCAAAAATGGAAAGGGGCTCTACCTATTTTTATTAATAGAGTAATATTCACATTAATTAAGATAAAATTGTATAAATTTCTTTTATCTATTATATTAAAATTAATTAATAAAATGAAAAAAAGAAAATTAATTGAAGCAATTGATTGAATTAAATAATATTTTATAGAAAATTCAGAATTAATTAAAAATTTTTTATTATAAATAAGAGTTAAAAAAACTAAAGTGTTAATTTCTAATCCCATTCAACAATTAATTCATGAATTAGAGGATGAAATAAAAAAAATACTAAAAATTAATATATTAAAAAATAAGATTTTAGAATTATTGATAAAAAAAAAAGGAATAGAACCTTTATAAATGAAGTATGAGTTCATTAGCTTATTTAGCTTATTTTTTTAAAATAGAAAGTTTTGAGCAAATTATATTTTAGTGTATTTAGCATTAAAGATTTTGATTCTTTAAGATTTAATTAATAATTAAAAAATATAATTACAAAAATAATATTTATATTATTTAATTTACTCTATCAGAATAATCCTTTAATCAGGCATTTTGTA